TAATATATTATTTTAGCATGGAGTGGATGCCTTGGAAGAGAAATGTAGGCGTGGTTAACCACGAGAGTGTTGGTCGAGGTAAGCCTGTGACGCCAACCTTCCTAATAAGGGAAACCGGGGCTATAAAGCCCACTGCCACGGCAGTAACAAGGGGAAGTGAAACATCTCAGTACCCTGTAGACCAAATCAACCGAGATATCGTTAGTAGTGGCGAGCGAAAGCGATAAAAAGGCATAAATGAAAAAAAAACAAGAGGAAGAAAAAGAAGGTTGTCTCATATGATATAATCTTTTTACCGTAGAAGGTGTTAGCCCTGTATTTCTTTTGAATTTTCGTGAGAGTAAAACGAGGCAAGTTTACTTTGTTTGAGTATTGGGGGACCACCCTCAAAGCCTAGAGTTGTTTTTCTTACCGATAGTGAACAAGTACCGTGAGGGAAAGGTGAAAAAGAAGTTGCGACAGTGCAAAGATCCTGAAACTCCATGTTTTAGTCGAAGCTTTATTAAAGCAACGGCATACCTTTTGTATAATGGGCAAGTGACTCTTAATAAAGGGCAAGCTTAATCTGATAAAAGTGAAGGCGAAGATAAATCGAGTCCTTAGTGGCGAATTAAAGTCCTTTGTTAAGTACCCGAAACCGGCTGATCTAAGCTTGAGCAGGCTGATATTGTAGTGGCAACATTCTTTGGAGGGCCGAACCCGTGTATGTGGCAAAATACTGGGATGACTTGAGCTTAGGGGTGAAAGGCCAATCAAAGTCGGTGATAGCTGGATTTCTGCGAAATCTATTGAAGTAGAGCGTCTTAAATAGGTAATCTGGGGTAGAGCACTGTGCAAGCAAGGGGGAGATAATCTCTTACTGAACTTTGGCAAACTCCGAATACAGATTTCGCCATTTAGGGCAGACAGAGTGTGTATGCAAAGATTCATACTCCAGAGGGAAACAGCCCAGACTGTAGGCTAAGGTCCATAAGATAGTTTCAGTGGTAAAGGTGATGCTTGCTCTGAGACCGTCAGGAGGTAGGCTTGGAAGCAGCCATTCTTTTAAGACAGCGTAACAGCTCACTGACCTAGAGTAGATGTCCCGCCAATTTTGAGGGCTTAAAACTATCACCGAAGCCGCAGACCAGATCAATATATACCTTGATCTTGTGGTAGCAGAACCTTCCGTAGGTTGTAAAAGTTTTATCGTAAGCTAAGATGAAGATATCGGAAGCGAGAATACTTGCATGAGTAGCATAAAACAATGAAAGAAGCATTGTGGCCGTAAGTCCAAGGTTTTCGATCTTAAGTATAACTGGGTCGTGAGAGGTTTGTACTCTATAAAAAACGGTCCCTAAGCTGCCAAGCTAAGGCTTGTAGTAATGGGTAAGATTAAACTATGAAGAGTTGCTGACGAAAGATTCACCTTATTCTTGAATTTGTCAAGGGTAAGCTCTTTTTTCCAAGAAATAGGCACTTTAATAACACCGTACCTTAAACCGACACAGGTGGACGGGTGGAGAACACTAAGGCCTTGAGATAACCCTGTTGAAGGAACTCGGCAAAATGACTCTGTAACTTCGGAATAAGGAGTAAAGACTTATGGCGCAAGCCTTTGTCTTTGGCACAAAATCGGGGGTGGCGACTGTTTATTAAAAACACAGGTCTCTGCTAACTCGTAAGAGGATGTATAGGGACTGACACCTGCCCGGTGCTGGTAGGTAAAGCCTTGATGTTTCTGCATTGAGGTCAAACCCCAGTAAACGGCGGCTGTAACTATGACGGTCCTAAGGTAGCGAAATTCCTTGTCGGGTAAGTTCCGACCCGCATGAATGGTGTAACGACTTCCCCGCTGTCTCCAACAGGGACTCAGTGAAATTACATAGGTCGTGAAGATGCGACCATCCCACAGCTGGACGGAAAGACCCCGTGCACCTTTACTATAAGCAAGTATTGTAATCCAAAAACTCAAGTGTAGCATAGGTGGGAGCTTAAGACTCTTTCTCGTCAGGGATTGCCGAGGCAATAGTGAAATACCACCCCGAGATTTGTTGGTTTACTAACTACGGGACAGTGCTTGCTGGGTAGTTTGACTGGGGCGGTCGCCTCCTAAAGAGTAACGGAGGCATACAAAGGTAGGCTCATCTCCTTCTAAGGGGAATCGAGCATAATGGTATAAGCCTGCTTGACTGTAAGAAAGACATTTCGATCAGAGACGTAAGTCGGTCATAGTGATCCGGTGGTTCCTCGTGGAAGGGCCATCGCGCAATGGATAAAAGGTACGCCGGGGATAACAGGCTAATGATCCTCTAGAGACCCTATCGACGGGTTCGTTTGGCACCTCGATGTCGACTCATCACATCCTGGAGCTGGAAAAGGTTCCAAGGGTTCGGCTGTTCGCCGACGAAAGTGGTACGTGAGTTGGGTTTAGAACGTCGTGAGACAGTTTGGTCCCTATCTTCTGTGGGTGTTTGAAAATTCCGAGGGCTAGACCTTAGTACGAGAGGACCGGGAAAACTCGATCCCTTGTGTTCCGGTTGTTCCCTCAGGGGCATCGCCGGGTAGCTACATCGAGAAGAGATAATCGGCCGTTTGGCGAGAAACTCTCCTTAAGTAAAGTTTTCGTAGGGTGGTGGAAGATTACCTCCTTGATAGGCGGGAAGTGTAAGAGCTGTAAGGTTTTGAGCTGACTCGTACTAATTCCTTTTTTATACCGATATGAAGTAATCGCAAGGAAATGTTTTTGTTTAAGGGTATTATAAGCTTGGGGTGTATAACTCAGTTGGTTAGAGTAGTGGACTTTTAATCCGAGCGCCTTGGGTTCAAATCCCAATACGCCCAATATAAAACATGGGTCCTGCTGATAACTCTTGCAGCCTGTTTTACCCTGACTTGTGCTTTTGTTGTCTTACTATTAGTCGATACTTTTATCAATCTTTTTGCTAGATACTCACTCTCCTGGAAATTAATTTTGGAGGGTTATGGTCTAGTTACGCCGAAATAGCCGATGGTTCCCGAACTTCTTATCAAAAGAAACGTTTTTATTCAGAACTATTTGATACAGGCAGAGCTGTTAAGAAACCTGCTTCCTCCGGAGGAAGGTCCTACTTAACTGTTGACGAGGTTATTAATATTCCGATAGCAATTTACCGGAACAAAAGCTCTCTAATTATCAGAGGGTAGTATTAGGTCTATTTCTTGGAAAAAAACTTATCCACCTACTAGTCATAAGCACAAAAATAATTTGGAACCTACCGCATCTATCAACAATATGCCTTTAGTCCATTTTATCAAGAATCAACTAAATAAATTAAGGAGGTGGTATCTAGAGGGAGCATAACTCAGTGGTAGAGTGTGTGCCTTACAAGCACGAAGCCGGGAGTTCAACCCTCTCTGCTCCCAAAAATTTTGTTTTTACAATAATTTTGGAGCTTTTTAGGCTCTACTATTATATAAGTATCTCGCTGTTTTTTTTTCGCCCATTAAAGATGTTAGTTCAAGCAGCTAAACTTTTGGGCGCTGGTCTAGCTACTATTGGTTTAGCTGGAGCAGGTGTGGGTATTGGTACTGTATTCGGTGCTCTTGTTTTAGGTACTGCACGCAACCCTTCCCTGAAAGACGAGTTATTCAGAATTGCAATTTTGGGTTTTGCCTTGACTGAAGCGATTGCTTTATTCGCTTTAATGATGGCTTTCTTGATCCTATTCGCTCTGTAATATCAGATAATAAATATAAAATATAATTCTTTGGAAGCAGGCTTAAAATGTTACTTGAGAGACTTAGGTCATTTTTTATTTGTGGTTATTATTACTCTATGATTCGGGCGGCGTAGTTCAGTGGTTAGAATGTTGGAATCATATCCCAAATGTCAGGGGTTCAAATCCCTTCTCCGCTACTAGTTTTGCGACTTTGGTGAAATTGGTAGACACGTCAGACTTAAAATCTGTTTCTATTTAAAAGAGTATCGGTTCAAGTCCGATAAGTCGTAAAGCGGCGAGTGTAACTCAGTTGGTTAGAGTGTCAGGTTGTGGCTCTGAAAGCCGGGGGTTCAAGTCCCCTCGCCCGCCTTGGCTAGATAGTATAAAGGTCTAATGCGGTGGGTTGCAAACCCATAAATGAGGGTTCAAGTCCCTCTCCGGCCTTTATCTCTTCTTCAATAGCTCAGTTGGTAGAGCATGTGGCTGTTAACCATAAAGTCGTTGGTTCAAGTCCAACTTGGGGAGAGTGGTTCTCAAGGTTTATTGGGGGCTTATACCCTCTTTTATCTGTATTGTCATTTGTTAGTTTGGGTAGCTCAGTTGGTAGAGTGAAGGACTGAAAATCCTTAGGTCGTCGGTTCAAGCCCGACTTCAAACAATGCTTGCGAAGATAATGACTAAGTTGCGTAATGGTTATATGGTATATCATCTCGAGGTTTCCTTTAGAGATGTTCGGTTTTGTACAAAAATTTTAGATGTTTTATGGAAAGAAAATCTTATTCGTGGGTATACAAAGACAAATGAGGGTGTAGTTAGAGTTTTTCTTAGATACTACGAAGGAGCCCCTATATGTACTCGTTTAGCTGTTCTTTCTAGACCACGTCATCGCCTTTTTTTGTCTTTATTAGATCTTTATTGTGTGTCAGATGATTTTGGTGTCTTAATTCTATCTACACCTAAAGGGATTATGACGTCCAAAGAGGCTCTACGTAAAGGTGAGGGAGGTGAAATCTTAGCATATGTTGCATGACCATACCAGTATATCGATTACCCATAGGAATTGAGTGTTCAAGTAATAACGGTAAGGTTCGTGTGTCTGGTGATAGAGGTTTGGTTATTTTTGACTCTGTTAGCAAGCTCTATCGCAAGGGTAACATAGTTGTATTTTTACCTTATTTAACACCATATTATAGCTCTATTTTTACGCAAGCTATCTTGGGTGTAATTCTAGGTTATACGATAGAATTACAACTTAAGGGTATTGGTTACCGAGTACGTCAGGAGGAAGGAAAACTTATTTTTTCTTTGGGTTATAGCCGCCCTGTAGTTCTTGATATTCCTGAAGATGTTTCAGTAAAGCTAACAAAAAAAACCTTCTTGTTGAAATCTGCAAATTACAGCATTTTACAAAATTTTGCAACCACTATACGAAGTTATCGTTTTCCTGACTCATACAAAGGGGGGGGGGTTCTTTACGCAAAGGAGGTACTGGTTTGTAAAGAGGGTAAAAAAACTTAATGCTTAAAACCGAATATACACGTCTTTTATCTTTATTCATTGGTTCTTCTGGTTATTTAGTGCCACGTTCAATGAACGATAATATAAAGATATCGAAAACAATGCATCCCTATTTATTAGGGAAACGAGATATTTATTATTTTTATAATCTTGAAAAAAGCTTATATGGTATTCGTGCATCTTTAGAAGTTTTTAAAACTATACTAAGTAAGGGTGGGGAAATTTTTTTTGTTAGCAATTCCCCAATTATAGAATTAGCTTTTGCTAAAGATCCATCTATAAATTATATTAAGTGGAAAAGAACAGCTCTTAGTAAATCAAAGGATGCAGATCTTGTTTTTTTAAGCGATATAGGGGAAGAAAATTTGGTGGAGGCCCATAGAAAATGTATGCTATCAGTGGGTGTTGGTAGTACAACAATGAGTAAGATAGCTTATCCCTTTAATCTAAATGTGGAATCTTTTCTGTTAGCTAACTGGTTTTTTAGCTCTATTTATACAACTTATGGTCGTGGTAATAAGATGAAAGAAAATTTAGACAAGGAAAGACCTCTTTCTAGTCTTTTGGGAAAGGGGGGTAGGAAAAATGTAGCTTTGAGATGAGATTTAAGCATAGATACAAATCTTGTTTATGGTCGAGAACTGATATTTGGGGTGATTTGTTATGCAAGGAACATACTTTTCTTCGCCCTAAATGGGATACAATTATAGGGGTTTTAGGGAGCCAAAAGCGTCGTCGTCCTCTTGCCAGGAAACGTCTTCAGGGTGGAGTTAGGGTAAGTAGATCACCACATCCTTTATGTCATGATTATAGATTTATTAGGCCAAGATCTAAGGCAAATCAGGTTTTTAAGTACAATCGTATGGGTTATCGTAATACCTTATCACTTTTGTTTTGTCTTCGTCGTTTCTACGGCGACTTAAGTCATAAAGCTTTTAAAAAATTTTGTCGACCTTGGTTTTTATCTAGCTCCCCCTCTCAAAATTTGATTGGGGCGCTAGAAGGGCGTTTAGATATCAGCTTATATCGTTTAGGCTTTTTCCATTCCATATTTTATAGCCGTCAGGCTATTCTTCATAATAAAGTTTTAGTTAATGGAGAAAAAATTGGTTATGGTGGTTTTGTGCTACAAAAGGGTGATTATGTTGAGTTTTGCCCGTCCCAACGTTCTGCTATTCGAGCACGTCTTTTAGCACGTTATAAACATTTTAGATCTTTTAGTGTTCGTATGGAACGGAGTCGATTATCTCATCGATATAAATTTGAGCTTCATCTTCAACCAACCCCCTGTTGGATTCAAACAGATTATTCCGATTTAAGTTTTATTTTTTCTTCCGAGGTATGTATGCCTATACTCTACCCTTTCCGAGCGGATATTGACGAAGCTCTTTGGGCTTCAAAATATGGGTATTTGTGATCTATTTATTATTTATATAGATGATTCAGGTTTTAATTATTTATCATGTGGCTTAAATTTTTAACCATCTTTCTAAATATTTTGGATATTGTTCTTCCTTTATTAATTTCTGTAGCCTTTTTTACTCTAACAGAGAGGAAAGTTATGGCAGGTATTCAAAGGCGACGTGGTCCAAATGTTATTGGGTATCTAGGATTGCTTCAGCCTTTGGCTGATGGCCTTAAACTTTTTGTTAAAGAGACTGTTTTGCCTACAAATGCGAATATTGTTCTCTTCCTTATAGCGCCTCTTTCTACTTTTATTTTAAGCCTCATTAGTTGGGCTGTTATCCCCTTTAGTTATGGTAGTGTTGTTGCTGATCCTAATCTTGGAGTTTTATATTTTTTAGGTGTTTCCTCGCTTGGAGTATACGGGGTGCTAATAGCTGGTTGGTCCAGTAACTCAAAATATGCCTTTTTAGGTGCCTTACGTTCAGCAGCTCAGATGGTTTCTTATGAGATCTCTATGGGTATTGGTTTAATTAATGTTTGTGTGTGTGTTGGTAGCTTAAATCTCACTGAGATTATACTTGCTCAATTAGACATCTGGCTTATTTTTCCTCTCCTACCAGTGGCTATAATGTTTTTTATTGGGTGTTTAGCTGAGACTAATCGTCACCCTTTTGATCTACCTGAGGCGGAGGCAGAGCTGGTTTCGGGTTATAATGTTGAGTATTCCGCAATGGGGTTTGCTTTATTCTTTTTAGGGGAATACGCTAATATGATAGCAATGAGTGGTTTAACGTCGGTTTGTTTTTTTGGAGGATGGTTATCACCTTTGGGTATTGGTTTTTTGCCAGATGGTATTTGGTTCAGTCTAAAGATTTGTGTTTTTATTATCTTATTTATCGTTATAAGAGCGATCTTGCCGCGTTATCGATATGATCAGCTAATGAAACTGGGTTGGAAGTGTTTCTTACCTTTAGCCTTATCCTTGTTTTTTCTTTCGGTTGGTCTTATTGTAGGTTTTGATTGGTTTCCCTGTTAATAACTGCTCTTGATATCTTTTATAAAGGGCCCAATAAAGTATTTGAATTTCAAAAAAAATAATTAGGGGTACTCCCACAATAAATTGACTTATAATATCTGGTGGTGTTATGAAGGCTGCTATCGAAAAAGATATTAAATAACTTATACTTCGATATCTTATCCAGGTGGTCCTAGCGGTGTAGTTTTGTATAATATTTAGCCCAAGAAAGTAGGGCAAGCTAAGGCTCAAGATTTTACTAAGATTGTTTAATTGTTCTAGGTAGTCGTTGATTCTTAGCTCAAAAGTTAGATGTATAGGGGTAAAATCGTGTGAGTATGATGAAAAAAGTTTCCATAATAACTGAACAAGGATGGGAAAAACAAAAATGTAAATACAAAGATAAAAACAAATTATTATGATTAAAAGATTCAAGCTTGTGCTCGCTTCGAAAGCATAAAGTCCGGGTCGCAAAAAAAGATATAACTGTATAAGAATGAGACCTAGGCTGAACCCAAGGCTTAAAAGAATACAAAGCTGTAAATAGGTAAAAAATATCTCTGTTAAACCCGTACTAACGAAGTGGGATAAGCCCTTAGGTAAAAATAAGAAGATTAAGGGTTGTTTGTAGATATAGGTTGTAAAAAAAAGAATAACTGTTCCAAAACCAGCATAGGCTAATCGGTAATTAAGTTCTCGTAGATAATACATCGAAAATTGTAGTCTTCTCATGTTTAATAATGGTGGATCTTAGAAGGATAGTTCAAGCGGTAGAACATTGGTCTCCAAAGCCAAGGGTTGGGGGTTCAAATCCCTCTCTTTCTGTATAAGTTATATATGCGTGTATCATTAATACAAATAGTAATACTTATTATGCTTGGTCTTCTTTTTTGGGCAGATCTTCCTCGGGTAGCTAAAGGGCTTGAGAATAAAATTAATAACTTTAAAAAGGGGGGTAAAGAAAATGAAAAATAATTCTTTCTTTGTTGAGCTTTGTGTTATAAGAGTTTTGAGGCAGTTTGTAGTTTAATCGGTAAAGCATAGTTCTCATGAAGCTACCAATGTAGGTTCGAGTCCTACCAAACTGACTTCTTATCCTATGGAGTCTAGCCAAGTTGGTAAGGCGCCCGTTTTTGGTACGGGGATCGGAGGTTCGAGTCCTTCGACTCCAGAGGCCAAGGTGGTGGAATTGGTATACACGCTGGGTTTAGGTTCCAGTCCTTAATGGGATAGGGGTTCAACTCCCCTCCTTGGTAATGTCAAGACCAAACATTAATCAATGGTTTAATAAGCGCCAAGGTAAAAAGACAACAAAAGTAAAAAGTGTAGGCTTACGCGGGTGTCCACAGAAAAGAGGAGTTTGTTTAAAAGTATTTGTATGCTCACCTAAAAAACCTAATTCTGCTAGGCGTAAAGTGGTTAAAGTCCGTTTATCTAACAATGTACGCTTAGCTGCTTATATCCCGGGACAAGAACATAGATTGCAAGAGCATTCTCAAGTCTTGGTTCGTGGTGGCCGTGTCCCGGATTTGCCTGGGGTTAAATACCGTTTGGTTCGCAATAAATTTGATCTTGAAGGCTTATCCCGGCGTAAGACTTCAAGATCAAAATATGGCACAAAGAAAGTAGATAAGGGATGCTAAGCTACGAACAGAAAAATTTTTTTTGTTACGAAAAGTTTAAAAAAAACCTTCTTTACTAAGAGCTAAAGAGTCATTTACTTTTTTAGGTATTAAAAGTGATCCTTTAGTAAAAAAAATGATTAATCTTTTAATGCGGAATGGTAAGCGGTCAAAAGCAGAAAATGTTTTAAAGAAGGCTTTTCAGATGCTTGATCAGGATTACCCGGGGCGAGCCTTACATATCTTTTATTTTGCTGTTTTTGAAGCCAGACGGGATATTGGTATCCGTCTGAAACCAAAACCAAAAAAGCGCCGTAAAACAAACCCTTACAATGTTTATTTGCCACATACCCTTTCTCCTCATCAGGGTTTAAATCTCGGTATGAGGGCTCTTTTAATAGCAAGTAGGGAAGGTTCTTCGTCCCGCCCCCTGTGGGAGAACTTAAGCCATGAGTTTCTTAAGGCTTCGCAGGGTAAAGGGGACGTTGTTGCAAAAAGATATAGCTCAAATAAGTTAGCTGATTCTAATAAACGCAGAGTTCATCTAGGTTTTCGGCGTCTTTCCCCACGGGTACAGGATATAATATAAATAAACAAATTATGGATTTCATTCATTTCTTTTTTATTGCTGCCTTATTATTTGCCATTGGCGTAGGCGGGGTTGTTTTTAATAGGACGAATATTGTAGTTATTCTAATGTCTTTAGAGCTTGCTCTTTTGGCAGTAAGCTTAAACTTTATTGTTTTTTCTGTGTGTCTAGATGATCTCATAGGTCAAATTTTTGCTATTTTTATACTGATAATTGCTGCTTGCGAATCTTCTATTGGGTTGGCTATTATTTTAGTTTATTACCGGGTTCGAGGGAGTATTCGTATCGATCAGGCTTCGTTATTGAAGTCATAATAAGAGGGCTTCCATGGTGAAATTGGTAGACACGGCAGATTCAAAATCTTTTGTCTTTAGACGTGCTGGTTCGAATCCGGCTGGAAGTATTAAGTATGATTCAAGCACAAAGTATCTTAAAAGTTGTAGATAATTCAGGAGCAAAACTGGTTAAATGTATTAAAGTTAAGAATAAAAGTGGCAGGTCGTACGCTAATATAGGAGATATTGTTCTTGTATCGGTTCAAAGTCTTCGCCCACGTTACGGTAGACGCGTTAGATTGAAAATGAATAAATCAGAAGTTCATCATGGTGTTATTGTTCAAACTCGTAGGCTTTATCGTAATAGGGCTGGGGTCGGTTTAAGGTTTGGATCTAATTCTGTAGCCCTTATAACACCTACCGGGAAACCATTAGGTACTAGGATTTCAGCTATTCTTCCCGGCAGGTTGCGAAGTTTGAAATGGGTGAGATTAGCCGCTATGGCTAAAAAAATTATTTAAGTTATTCTATGCATCCTTTCCAAAAACATTATTATGAAGTGGTACAAAGAGATTTGATTCTTAGTGAAAACACATCAACAGTAGCTACGCTACCTGGTCCTAAAAAAATAACACTTTGTTTAGGCGGGGATAGCTCTGATGATAGCTATGTTCTTTCCTCGCTTGCTGCTTTAAATATTATTACAGGACAAAAGCCTTTGCTTACCCAACAAAAGCTTAATCAGCACCGCAATAGTGGTTTTAGGAATCCTTTTGGTGGTAAGCTTGTTCTTCGTAGGTCGGTCATGTATACCTTCTGGTATAAGCTTTTATTTAATGTTTTACCTTGTATACGTCAATTTGAGGGTTTGCGAGCACCGGCCCATGAAAATATATATTGTTTTCTTTTAAAGGATATGTTTGCTTTCGAAGAATTAGTTCCTTTGTTTCCTTATTTCGAGGCTTTAGGGTCTCTTCGATGCCACTTTTATTTTACAACAAAAAATAAGAGTGAGGTGGTAGCTGTCGGGCATGGTTTACAGCTTTGCTTTCTTCCTGCTGAAAAATAGGAAGGGCGGAAATAACTCAATTGGTAGAGTGTAAGCTTGCCAAGCTTAAAGTTGAGGGTTCAAATCCCTTTTTTCGCTTTTATTATTGAATTGGGTTAAAAGAAGAGCTAAAGTTTTTTGATTTAAGTTTTTAATCTTGTCTCTCTTAAGGATATCGGCTGAATACCATTTTTTATTTATAGAGATACCCAGGCAATCTAGTTGTAAAGATATATCAGCGATATTGGCCTGCAAGTCATCTAAATTTTCATAGATTACCATAATAAGAGGGCATCCGACCCCAAGTTTTGGAGGAGTAAGGTATAAAGGTACATAATACAATCTGGCATTTTGTTTTTGTAAAGAAAGTCGTATATTATTTACTTTTGAGGATTTTAAGTTGCTTCCGTTAAAAAGAGCAAAAATTCTTTGGTTGGGTAAAAAAAATCTTTTTTTGCGGAGATGTCTTTTTCTAGGTGTATACATAAATTAAAGTTGATAAATCTTAAGCTTTAGTGGTAGTTTATTAGCCCCTGCTTGTAAAGCAGGAATACCTTGTTCGGCATCTATACCATACAATAAAAAGATGGTACGACCTGCTGCTACAGAAGCGACCCAATGGTTTATCTTACCTTTACCCTTACCCATGCGAGCCGCAGAAGCTTTACGGGTTATAGCGATATCAGGAAAAATAGGAATTTCAAGCTTACCTTCCCTCTTAACCCTACGTCGAATATTTTGGCGTGCTGCCTCGATTTGTCGTCCATTTAAAAATCCGGATCTTGTTGTTACTAAAGCGAAACAGGTTAATTCACCTAGATTGTGTGTTTGGGTAGAACTTTGTGGTAATTGTCTTGGCTTAAAATATTTAGAATATTTGGTTTTTTTAGGCTGTGTTAACATTATTTTATTTTAATTTTATCAGCTACAAATCCAAACTTTTAATCCAACGCTTCCATATCCGGTTTGGGTTTGTGCATATTCTGCTTGTATAGGTTTACTTAATTGACTTATAGGCATTTGTCCCATCTGATATTTCCAAACGCGGCTTCGCCCCTTGGCTTTATGGGTAAATCTACCCTTTATTTGTATTTTTAGACCTTGAATTTTTTTGTATCCTTGTAAGGCTTGAAACCCTCGTTTAAGGTATCCCAAGAATTCATAATGTCTTTTTCGTCTTTGTCTCGAATATATGTTTTGTTGTATAAAGCGCGATAAGCTAAAGGCACTCGCCTTATCTTGAATAACGAGAGACATTAATTGCATTCCAGAACGAGCGTAATTGTATTTAGTGCTATTAAAGCTTCTTGTGTAATAAGACATTTGTCGCCTAACAGGTTTAGGTATTGATCTTGTGTAAGTTTTTAATTTATTTATTTTAAGAATTACTTTTTTTGTTCCCGTAAAGTTTTGTATTAATCTAATGGCGGTGTGTAGCCGGCAAGCGACTAGCGTCCAGGATTGGTTGTTAGGGTCTTTTTTATTTTCTTTATAACGTCTTGATTTTAATCGATGTTTTGGCCGATAATGCAAATGGATAAGATTGGCTTCTATAAAAATTAATCCAAGATGCCGATTAACCTGTATCTTATCTAAATAATGGGTGGTTCCTAGGCAACATGAATCTATAAGCTTATGAACCGTTGATAATATATAATAAAGACGTGCTTCGTCCCAATGAGTAGAACTTTGATAAAGGCCCTTTGTTGGTCGCAAACTAGTAGGATGAGCTTTTTGTGCCATTTATTTCTTCTTCTTTTTTCGGTACGAAAGTTTTCCGGGTTGGTACAAATTCTCCTAATTTATGCCCTACCATCTCAGGTTTAATCTTGCGATTAATCATTTCTTTACCATTATGGATAAGTAATCTTAACCCAACAGCTGCTGGATAAATCGTAGAGCGTCTAGACCAGGTAGGTTTCTTTTCGTAATTAGGGCTTAATCTTTTTAGGAGACTCTTATCGATGAAAGGGGTTTTCCAATTAGCTCTTGACATTTGGTTTCGGTTGTCTTCTATATCGGCGAGTAGATGGTCCTTTGGTTGGCTTTGCCCATGGGGTAACGGATGGCCGGCCACCAGAGGTTTTTCCTTCCCCTCCTCCATGAGGATGATCTACAGGGTTCATTGCTACTCCACGGACAATGGGGCGTCGTCCTAGCCATCGTGACTGTCCTGCTTTTTCGAGTTTAGTAAAACGGCAATCCAGATTACTAACGATTCCGTTAGTTGCTATTGTTTTTACGTCGAACCATCTATATTGTCCTGATTTAAGACGAATTTTGGCTAACTTATTAGTTCTTTTAAGAATTTGCCCAAAAGCTCCGGGTGCACGTAGAATCTTGCCATTTTTCCCGGGAGCCATACTTAAATTATGAATAAGGCTTCCTGTAAGAATTCGGTCTAACGTCTTGCTATGCCCGTTTTGTAGCCCGTTGCACGTAGAGTTTGATCTGATAACATCCCCTTTTTTTAGTTTAGTCGGGGCTATTATATAATTATGTTTTTTTGTATCCGGATTAAATATTCTTGCTAAAAAAGCTGATCTATTTGGATCATATTCCAATCCTACAACTATACCTTGAGTTGATTTACGTTTAAGGTCTATGTTTCTGTACAGCCTAGGGTGTCCTCCTCCCCGATGCCAAGCGGTTATATGGCCTTTGTGATTGCGCCCGGTAGAAGAATTCCAAGCTTTCGTTTGTGATTTAAGAGGGCGAGTAATAAAAATTTGTTTATTATTATTATTTAGTTTCATACGATATATTAAAACTCTGTATATGCCTTTTATTGTCGGTACATCTATTCCAGAAGATAAAGTTTTGGTACAGTCAGTCGCTTGTGTTTATGGCATTGGATTGTCCCAGTCTAAGATTTTATGCAAAAGAGCCGGATTTGGTTTAGATTCTCGTGGTAAAGATGTCACCTTTTCTCAAGGAAAAGATTTGGAGAATCTAGTTGAGGCTACCCCCCTTCCTTTAGGACCAGATCTTTATCGCTTTCAAGATGATAATATTCGTCATTTATGCGTTATCTCTTCGTACAGAGGTTTGCGTCATCGAAAAGGTTTACCTGTTAGAGGTCAGCGTACGCACACGAATGCGAAAAAGCGTCCCCCATTAAGATTAAAGTTTAATGCGAGTTAAAATTATGAGCTTAATCAAAAATAAAAAAGTTGTTAAATATCTTTCTACGAGTGCCCTAAAAAAAAAGGTTATTAAAAAGGGAGGATTTGGGTCCGCTTATATTACGTGCACGCGTGGTAATATTTTTTGTACTTTAATAGATACTTTAAACGGGAAAGTAATAACAAGTTGTTCTCTACGGGTTCCTGCGTATGTTAATGAGTATAATGAGAGGGAAAATCTTTATATACGCGGTTTGCTACTAGGTAAATTGTTTTCCTATAGAATAACTACTCTTGGTTATAATAGGATTATACTCTATCTTAATGGTACAAGTAAGGGTCGACTTGGTGTGGTGCGTAGCATGGGTAAAGCCGGAATTAAGGTTTATGCAATGGTTTCAGATGCGTGTAACCCGCATAACGGGTGTCGCCCAGCTAAGGCTCGTCGTAAGAAATTTCGTTCAAGAGCTAAAAGATAAGGTAAAAAATATGAAGGAGTGACTGAGTGGTTAATAGTGGCAGATTGTAAATCTGTTGGTTTTTCCATCGTAGGTTCGAATCCTACTTCCTTCTTGAATATTGTAATGAGATATCAATCTAAAATGAGCCAACGTCATCCATTTCACTTAGTTGACCCAAGCCCCTGGCCTTTAGTAGCTGCTTTAGGGGGTTTAAGCTTGACTTTTGGTGGAGTCCTATTTATGCATAACTATAGTGGTGGAGGGAAATTATTGTCTTTAGGTGTACTTATTATTTTGTATGTTATGTTTACTTGGTGGAGAGATATTATTCGGGAAGCCTTGTTTGAGGGTCACCATACTTTAGCTGTTCAACAAGGCTTACGGATGGGTATGATTCTTTTTATTGTATCGGAGGTTATGTTTTTTTTTGCCTTCTTTTGGGCTTTTTTTACTTCTTCGCTTTCTCCCGTTTTTAATATTGGGGGGGTTTGGCCTCCTGCGGGTCTTGACGCTATTAGCCCTTGGGGGTTACCTTTTTTTAACACTATTCTTCTTATTTCTTCTGGAGCGAGTGTTACTTGGGCTCATCATGCGATTGTAGGTGGTTTTAAGAAGGAAGCTTTAATCGGATTAGGAGTTACATTAGCTTTCGCTGTTGCTTTTACTGCTATGCAAGGGTTTGAGTATCTTAATGCTCCTTTTGCTATGTCGGACGGGGTTTATGGTTCAGTGTTTTATATGGCCACGGGTTTTCATGGTTTTCATGTTATTATTGGAACCATTTTTTTGTCGGTCTGTACTTTAAGGCTATACTATAATCACTTTAGCCGTCAGCGGCATTTTGGATTTGAGGCCGCGGCATGGTATTGGCATTTTGTTGATGTTGTTTGGTTATTCCTTTTTATTACTATTTATTGGTGGGGGTTTAACGTCATAGCCTAATTATAAGTAGGTGAATCAATAAGCTTAAAAATTTATGACTTATTGCCCACGTAAGAGTCTCTTTTATATGTTATTTATGACGCTCCTTTTTTAATCCTAAAATCTAAGGTTACCTTTTGCTGGAAGATTTTTTAGGGGATTAATAATCTTTTTTAAGAATAATTTTATTATACATGTTTTATAGCCCATTAGAACAATTTCAAATACTTCCATTTATAAGTTTTGGTATTATCTTACTTGATTTTTCGATAACCAATGCGATGATTACAACAGGTATTGGTTTAGGTTTTTTTCTTTTTTCTTTTTATTGCCTTTCCGTATATGGTTTAACCTGCTATCCTACTCGTTGGCAATTATTAATGGAGAATCTTTACCTAATGACTGCGGGCTTAGTTTGGGATAGTGTAGGTACACATGGCCAAAAATATTTTCCATTTCTTTTCATGATATTTAGCTTTATCTTGATATCAAATGTTTCTGGTCTTGTTCCTTATTCTTTTACTGTTACAAGTCATTTAATTCAGACAATGTTGCTTGCTTTGACAGTTTTTATTGGTGTAATAATTATTTGTGCATCAACTCATGGCTTTCATATGTTAAGCTTGTTTCTTCCGGGTGGTACTTCCTTGGTATTGGCATTCTTATTGGTGCCTATAGAAATAGTTTCTTATATCTTTAAACCTCTTAGCCTGGCTGTTCGTCTTTTTGCTAATATGATGGCAGGCCACACCTTGTTAAAAGTAATAGCGGGTTTTTCTTGGGCAATGATGGGAAGTGGCGGATTACTTCTAGTTGCTCATGTTGTACCTTTGTTGGTATTGGTGATACTTTTTGGGCTTGAATTAGCGGTTGCTTTAATTCAGGCCTACGTTTTTACAATCTTAAGCTGTATTTATATTAATGACGCTTTAGTTCTTCATTAAGGCTGGTCTGCTAATTATTTTAAAGATTTGATAGCTCAAGAGTCCTTTATAACAAGGTGGGTGGTTTAAGAGATACGTCTTAATAAGCATTTTTAGCTCAGTGGATAGAGCATCGGTCTTCTAAATCGTGGGTCGTAGGTTCGAATCCTATAAAATGTGAAACATGAATTTTTCTTTAATGTATCAAAATGATATAGCGGGGTTTTTACCTGAGCTATTTCTCGCTATTTCTGTTTTAGTAGTCTTGCTTCATGGTAGCTTTTTATCGGTTAGGGCTGCCTATCTTTATACTTACCTTACACCAAGCATGGTTCGGTTAACCTCAACAGTTTTATTCTTAAGTCTTCTCTTAGTTCTTAATAATCCTGTGGAAGGGCAAACTCTATGGAATGCTATTTTCATTACTGATCACTTAACAATCTTATCGAAGGCTGTAGTTTTTCTTGGATTGCTTTCTTGTGTTCTAGTAAGTGAGGTTTACTTGTTTTCAGCACGCTTTCGCGCCTATGAGTTTTTTGTTTTTATTATTAGTATAGGGTTAAGTTTATGCTTATTAATTTCGTCGTATGATCTTATTTCGATTTATTTAAGCATGGAATTTTTGTCGTTAATATTTTATGTGTTGGCTGCTTGGAAAAAAAATTCATATTTTTCCGCGGAGGCTGGTTTAAAGTACTTTATTCTTGGTTCAGTAGCTTCTGTATTTTATTTATTTGGAGCTTCTTTAATTTATTACGGAATGGGAACAACAAATTTAGGATCTTTAGCTTTGATAACAAAGAATTTAGGAAGCCTTGCGTCCCCTCTTGCTTGTTTAAGCCTTATTTGTATAATATCGGCGTTGTTATTCAAGATAGGGGCAGCCCCTTATCATTCGTGGGTGGCCGATGTTTATGAGGGAGCCCCTACTTTGGTAAGTTTTATTTTTGCCGTTGTCCCTAAGTTTGGTATTTTTGTTGTTATATTGCGTATAGCTTTTATAAGCTTTTGGTCTTTCTTTCCGTATTTTTGGGAATCTTTCTTTTGTTTATGCGGTTTATTTAGCGTCTTTATTGGGTGCTTAGGTGGTCTCGGGGAAAGAAAGATAAAGCGTCTTCTTGCTTTTAGTAGCATAGGGCACGTTGGTTTTTTGTGTCTTGGTCTTGCTAGCGGGAGTATAGAGGGTATACAAGCTGTTCTCTTTTATCTTATAATCTACATGCTAACGTCAACATTTTTATGGGTTTATGCCCTACATCTAGAGTTAGACATAGATGGTACATCTAATACTACTTTCTTAACTTTTTCAGATGCTATTGGTTTATCACGCGCTAATCCTCTCTTGGGATTAGGGTCTACTTTAATGATTTTTTCTCTGGCAGGTATACCTCCATTAGGGGGCTTTTTTGCTAAATTTAATATATTTATTGGTTTGGTTGGTTCTTATTATTATGCCGTTACCATTTTTGTTGTATTAACTAGTGTAGTCTCGGCATTTTATTATATTCGATTGATAAAGATTATTTATTTTGAAAAAAATAAAAAATTGGGTTTTTTTTGCCCCTTTATCAAAGGGATCAGCATTAGTCTTGGTTTTAACCGCTTTAAGTGTTATATTTTTTATGTTCAGCCCCAACTTATTTTATTTGTTAACTTATAAGATAGGGTTGGGACTAATGGTTTAAAAAATAATGTCTTTTACTCAAGTATTAACACCCTCATGGCAAACTTTTTTTTTCACGGTTTTATAGCTCATTCTCGAGTGGTTTTTTTTTCTCGGTGGTTGTTTTCTACTAATCATAAGGATATTGGAACATTATATTTAATATTTGGTGGCTTCTCAGGAGTATTGGGTACAGCTATGTCGGTTCTTATTCGATTACAATTGGCTAGCCCGGGAAATCAATTTTTAGGGGGCAATCATCAGTTATATAACGTTATTGTGACGGCTCATGCCTTCTTGATGATTTTTTTTATGGTTATGCCAGTATTAATCGGAGGCTTTGGTAATTGGTTTGTTCCTTTAATGATTGGTGCTCCTGATATGGCTTTTCCTCGTATGAATAATATCAGTTTTTGGTTGTTACCACCATCTTTAATTCTTCTTTTGGCTTCTTCTCTAGTAGAAACTGGAGCGGGTACAGGGTGGACGGTCTATCCTCCACTTAGTGGTATTCAGGCCCATTCAGGCCCATCGGTTGATCTAGCTATCTTTAGTCTTCATCTATCGGGTGCAGCTTCTATCCTAGGTGCTATAAATTTTATTACAACAATTTTTAACATGCGTGCCCCGGGTATGAGCATGCATCGCTTGCCTCTTTTTGTTTGGTCTATCCTAATTACAGCTTTTTTACTTTTATTGTCTCTTCCTGTTTTAGCAGGTGGTATTACGATGCTATTAACAGATCGCAATTTTAATACTACCTTTTTTGACCCCGCGGGTGGTGGTGATCCAGTGCTTTACCAGCATTTATTTTGGTTTTTTGGCCATCCTGAAGTTTATATCCTAATCCTACCTGGATTTGGTATTGTTAGTCATATCTTATCAACGTTTGCTAGAAAGCCAGTTTTTGGCTTTCTGGGGATGGTTTATGCGATGCTATCTATTGGTATTCTTGGTTTTATTGTTTGGGCTCACCACATGTTTACTGTAGGCCTAGATATAGATACTAGGGCTTACTTTACAGCGGCGACTATGATTATTGCTGTACCTACCGGTATTAAGATATTTAGTTGGATCGCCACTTTATGGGGCGGTTCTATTCGCTTGCGGACACCTATGCTATTTGCTATAGGTTTTCTTTTTCTCTTTACTATTGGTGGCTTAACTGGTGTTGTTTTAGCTAATTCTGGTGTTGATATCGCGCTTCATGATACTTACTACGTCGTAGCACACTTTCATTATGTTTTAAGCATGGGGGCAGCCTTTACTATGTTTGCAGCTTTTTATTTTTGGATAGGAAAAATGACAGGTTTAACTTATCCTGAGGTTTTAGGACAAATCCATTTTTGGCTTATGTTTTTAGGGGTAAATTTAACTTTTTTCCCTATGCATTTCTTGGGGTTAGCCGGTATGCCTCGTCGAATTCCGGATTACCCTGACTCGTATGCTGGTTGGAATGGTGTAGCTTCTTTTGGCTCAATCTTATCATCAATCGCATCATTATTTTTTTTTCTTTGTTGTTTATTTAACCCTGACTCAAGGTGAAGTAGAGGAATCAAATCCCTGGGTAAAAGGTAGAGGTCTTGCTTTTCCTGCTTTGCCACGTAGGAAAGTAGATGAAAAACCTTAATTTACTAATTATGTAAAACAAGAGTAATCCCATGGATTACTCTTGTTTTACATGTTAGTATCGAAGTAATTTATTTTTATTGTGAGCACGGTTAGATATCTCATAGAATACCTAATTACCAAAAGCAGCCTTAAAGGTCCTTTTTAGGATAAGAGGATTAGGGCTTGAAGGGCTTGTAACTCAGTGGTAGAGTGTACGCCTGATAAGCGTAAAGCCGATCGTTCAATTCGATCCAGGCCTAATGAGTTGTTAATCGTGATTTTTCTTATTATTGTTAACCAGGTAGCGTTAATATTTTAGAGCGTGTACAATAATATATTCTTTTTTTAAGAAGGTTTAACCTTGAAGGGCACTTTTGTTTAAGTCTTTTTCGTCTAACGGTTAGGACATTGCCTTTTCACGGCAAAGATACGGGTTCAATTCCCGTAAAGGATTGTGCTTATCTTATCTTTTTTATAATTTATATTATAAAAAATGGGATTATAATCGATGTTTCCTTCTTTGATTGCGTACTCTACTAGTCTGACGCGGCTTTTGCCTGTTCAAGCTTTTCAGGTGTTTGGGCATGAGATTGTTATTAGTGTATCCAAAAAATATTTGTTGGCTACATTGCTATTCTTACACCATCATAGTAATGGTAGTTTTCAGCTCCTTACATCTATTTCTGGGGTAGACTACCCTGAAAGAGAAGAACGGTTCGAAATTGTATATGATTTGTTAAGCGTAAGATCTAATTCTAGGATTAGGGTTAAGACTTATACGGATGAGATAAGCCCTCTTTCATCTGTTGTAAGTATTTACCCTTCTGCTAATTGGTGGGAGCGTGAGATTTGGGATCTATTTGGTGTTTTTTTTTTCGAATCACCCAGATTTGCGACGAATTCTTACGGATTATGGTTTTGAAGGCCATCCACTTAGGAAAGACTTTCCTTTAAGTGGTTATCTCGAGTTGCGTTATGATGAAGACCAGAGAGTCGTTACTTGTGAGGCTTTGGAGTTAAGCCAAGAGTTTCGTTCATTCCACTTTCATATCCCTTGGTCAAAAAATTGATGGCAAGATGGAATCTAAATGTAATGGCTAGTTGGGTAGGTTCTCATATTATTGATTATCCAACGTCTATGAATTTAAATTATAATTGGAGTTTTGGCTCGTCCGCAGGATTTTGTTTGGTTATTCAGATTCTTAGTGGTGCGTTCTTAGCCATGCATTACACCAGCGATGCACATTATGCGTTCTCAAGTATTGAGCATATTATGCGAGATGTGAAGAGTGGTTGGTTGATTCGTTATATGCATTCGAACGGAGCTTCTTTTTTCTTTATGGTCGTTTATGCTCATATTTTTAGAGGCCTTTATTACGGGTCGTACATGGAACCTCGTCACCATTTATGGTGGTCAGGGGGAGTCATTTATGTTTTGATGATGGCAACAGCTTTTATCGGGTATGTTTTACCGTGGGGACAGATGAGTTTTTGGGGAGCTACCGTTATTACAAGCTTGTTTTCTATTGTCCCTGTTATTGGTAAAGATGTTGTTATGTGGCTTTGGGGGGGCTTTACGGTCGGTAATCCAACTTTGCATCGTTTTTATAGTTTGCATTATCTCTTACCCTTTATCATTGCTGGTTTAGTTTTTGTTCACTTAGGATTATTGCACAAAGATGGTTCTAACAATCCTTTAGGGATAAAAACTAAGACAGCAAATATTAATTTTTATCCCTATATATACGTAAAAGATTTGGTAGGGTTTTTTGCTTTATTATTTATTTTATCTGTTGTTATATTCTATTCCCCGAATAGTCTAGGAGATCCAGATAATTATCTTGAGGCTGATCCTTATGGTACCCCGGCGCATATTGTGCCTGAATGGTACTTTCTTCCTTTTTATGCTATCCTGCGTGTAATTCCGAATAAGGTTGGTGGTATTCTTACTATGGGGGGTGCTATAGCAATAATTTTTCTATACCCTCTGTTAGATACTTCCATAATACGTAGTGGTAATTTTCGCCCGGCTTATGCGGTAGTTTTTTGGCTTTTTGTTGCTGATTTTGCCTTATTAGCCTGGTCGGGTACAACTCCAGTGGACGATTATTTTAAAGTTATTGGGGCTGTTGTTTCTATAGGTTATTTTTCTTTTTTTGCCCTTGGTGGTCCATTTATTGGCAGGTTAGAGAAAAAAATGTTGCAGCTTGCGATTCAGCTTAAAAGCGAACTCCGTGTTAGTAGTCCGCAAAAAAAATAAATTTATTCAATGAGTAGCCTAAAAAAAAATTTATTTATATCTTTCAATATTTATGCTTAATTTCGATAATTATTTTCTGAACAAGATAAAAGGGAAGAAACTACAGCCTTTTAGTACAGCATACATGCTGCGACAATATAAAGTCAAACCCAGACATGTTGTTTATGTATTTATTATGTCGATTATAATAGGTTACCCGACCAGTGTTTCTTATATGGATGCACCACACCCATGGCAAGTGGGTTTTCAAGATCCTGCAAGTCCTATAATGGAGGGTATTATTTCTTTTAATGGTTTGTTAATGACTTTTATGCTTCTTATTGCCTGTTTTGTAGGTTGGTTATTGTACCAATCTCTGAAATTGTTTAACGAGGCGGCTCATGGTGAGCCTGTAAGCTTTAACCACTCAACATTGCTTGAGGTTGTTTGGACAACCGTTCCTGCTATTATTTTAATGATTATTAGTATTCCTTCATACAATTTATTGTATGCTATGGAAGAAGTTATTGATCCTAGCTTGACTATAAAAGTAGTCGGTCACCAATGGTATTGGTCGTATGAGTGCTCAGACATAGAGGATCCAACAAGACTGTTATTAAAAGATAGGGAAGATAGTAAGGAGGTGCTTTGGGAACCCCTTGCCACATTAAAAGATTATATTAAAGCAGCGGAATACCTTTCAATAGAAACAGATTCTAGTGAAACACAAACTCAATTAGCCCTAGTGGAGCCTATTATAGACGAGGTTAAAAAATCTTTATATAATTTCCCCAAGGAGCCCGCGCAAGAACTAGCACTACGCTTGGAGACTCTTCGGCTAGCTGTTGCAGATCATGAATTCCGAAAAGAGGCTTATGGTCCTCTTAGTTCTCATAAACGCGGAGAGTTAGTAGGGATTATGGAGGAAGTAGGAAAGCACCTAGCACTCCGTACTTCTCTTATCCCAGAGCAGAAAGAGTTAGTTGTACAAATTATGAACAGGTTTAAGCAATACCTGAGAATTGTACCTAAAGAAAATTTGGATGTTGCACTTGCTAGCTTGGTTGATTCTTTAGAGGAGGTAACAACTGGCAAAGATGATAAATTAGCTCATATAGTTGATTTAGAAGAGCGGGAAGTAGAGCGACGCAGATTACAAAAAGAAAAACTGGAAACAGTTAATAAGTTGCTTGGATCGTATAACGAGAAAGATTTTGAGGAGTTTTTTGGATTTAGTAATAAATATTGTGATTTACCCGAGGCGAAAAATAATAAAGCACCTAGTTTAGGTAACGCTGGGGATGTCTCAGGTGATTCGGGTAAAATAGGTTCAAGCGAAAGAGAAGAAAGGTTAGAGGCTCTTCGAACTGAGAGAGCGGATAGACGTGATAAAGGAACGGCTCCATTTTGTCCTGAGCTAAGTAGAGCTCAAAGAGAAGCTTACACATGTGAAGCTGAATACGAAAGAGCAAAGGAAGAGCTAGGATTTGCAAGGGAGTATAGTGACCCAGCGAGGGATGAGTTAGAGATCGCTCTAACTTACGTAAAAACGGCTAGGATTGATCAACTCGCCGGAGAGGCAAATTTGTTGGCTGCGTATTATAATCTGGTAGAGGCTAGGGAAGCACTTACTAGACGTGGTTACATACGCGGTAATCATATGCATAGGAGAGGATTCTCTGCTTGGGACGAATATTGTAGACTCAAGGTTAAAGGGCTCTCAGACGCTGCTGTGGTAGAAGTTATTAAAGCTTATGAATGGGCAGGAAGCAGCCGCGCTATGTTAAAATTAGCCTTATCGGACCTTAGCTCAGAAGAAAAAAGGAGGGTTACTGCAATAGCGGGTAACGCGGAGGCAGAAATTATTGCGATGGAGAAATATGATTTTAGCGTTAAAACGGAATTTAAATGGATGTTACCTATTGTAAAAGCAGCGGCACAAGAGTACTTTACTTATCACAAAGTTGCAACTCGGGCTAAGAAAAGATTAGCTCGTGCGGTTAAAGCAATAGAGGCGTTTAAGATCCGAGAAGATAAAGATCAGGCGGAGTTACTTGGGTCTGATGTAGTATATCAAAGAGCTAAAAAAGCTTTAGCCGTAGAGTTAGATTCAGATTTAGATAAATATGAGTCAATCTTTTCAGAGTTAGGGAGTGTTCACCCTAAACTAACCATGTCAGATCCAGAATTTGCTAATGCTTTGCCTAACCTAAAAATTGCAAAAGAGAAGTATGCTTTAGGTGAAGCAGAGTTTTGTAAAGCTAAGAAAGTTCTTGACAGCAGTACAAACGAGTTAGTTAGAGCCGCAGAAAGGGTGTTTATAGTTGAGCGTAATGTTAAAAAAACCCAAGATGCTCTTCTATCAATTCCCGTAATACGTGAGAATGCTACAACGCGTAAAGAATTATTTGATAATTTTCAGTGGGAGATTAAGTTCCGGGATGTTATTACTGTCCAATCTCAGTTAGCCACTGCGGAGGCTGAATTACAATCTGCTGTTCTTGCTGAAGACGCAGCCCAAAAGAGTATGGTTAACGCTGTTGAGCTGTTAGTGGATGGTGAATGTGAAAGAGTTCGAGCGGCCTTAAAATTAAATGAAGCTATCTATCGAGATAACGAGCTTTTCTATAATGAAGCCAAAATACTTCACGAAACAAATGCGATTAATGAAGAGGAGCTAGCTCGTGCTGAAGCTGATTTCCTGTTTGCTAAAACTAAATTTTACGAAACTCAGGCCCGAGGCAATAGGTTGGAAAAAGCTATTCTTGAATCTTTATTCTTTAGAGCAAAAGCCGAGGCGAAAAGTGAATTAGAGGCAGATTTAGAGCCGGATAAGTATAATACTTTAACCAGTGCTAAGCTTCTTCTTACTATTGCCGAAAGAAGCTTTTTAACGACTAAATTAAGGACTAACGTTGATGCATTTAATGACCCTTGTGCGGATAGTCGCGTGCACTCTCATGAGGATTGGGCTTTTGCCTTTAATTACAATAATGGGGTTCGCGATAATTTAAATTTATGTGATATTTATGCTGATGTTTGTTATGATAAAGTAAAATTAGAGCTATCTAGAGCTGAGCCTTATTTTAATTTAGCTTTAGAGTCTTTCAATGAGGCTTCTGACGTATTAACAAAACTCCGTGGGGATATTTCTAGCGCTCCTGCGGTTTTTGATAAAGAAGAATTGTCTAAATTGCGGTCGTCTCTGGAACCCGCTCTTTCGACCCTTGATAAGAATATAAAAGAGCTTACAAAATTCCATTCGGACTTATCCCTTTTTGATATTAAATTAACCCCAGGTTTAACGACGTCAAAGGCTTATATTCAGTTATTATGTTCTGAAGCAGATTTAGATAACGCTGATTGGATTTCTAAGGAGATTACAGCCTCATTAAACAATCCTGAGTTTAATCCTCTTGTTGATGATTCGAGCTTAAAGAGCTCTCCTTGGGGGGATTATGATCCCTATAGGAGACATCCGGTAGAACCAATAAAATCCCCTGAAGAAATAAAAGGGATACTGTCTGAGCAAGGAAGTAGGTCGTCAGTCGAATTTACGCAAGCAGGGTTGTTTGTTGAGATCTTATCTCTTTTTAAGGATTTATTAGAGACTTTGACCCCTCATGCCAGCTCTTCCGCAAAAGATATGGTATATTTTGCCCTTTATTCAATGGTGGGGGAAGAAAAGATGAAGATTGCAAATCTTGAGTATCATCTATTTTTAATTCGTCGTATGCTTGATGCATTTGCTGATGGTGAGGAATATAATATCCCGTCTATTAATTTTGACTCTTATCTTATAACAGATGAGGATTTAGTTATCCCTGACGCTAATAGCACCGGCCCTGCGGGTAAGGTATTTCGTCTTCTTGAGGTAGACAATCGCCTTGTTGTTCCTACAAATACGCATATTCGTGTGCTTATAACCTCGGCTGATGTTCTTCATTCATGGGCGGTACCAAGCTTAGGCATTAAGGTTGATGCGTGTCCAGGAAGATTGAACCAAGTTTTCCTTTTTGTAAAACGAGAGGGTGTTTTCTATGGTCAATGTAGCGAACTCTGCGGGATTAATCATGGTTTTATGCCTATCGTAGTTCAAGCTGTTAACCGAGAGGATCATCTAACTTGGGTTTGGAAAAAATTATGCTCTTAACCTCTCTTTTTTATTTTTTTATCCTTAGGTATCGTTGGTTTAGTTTTTATTCCTTCTAGTCAAAAGTTAATTATGAAACAATTTGCTCTCGGCGTTACGTCGGTGGTTTTTGTTTTTTCTTTGCTATTATGGCTGGGTTTCGACCAATCAACTTCTAAATTTCAATTTGTTATGGAAAGTTTTTGGTTACCCTTAGCTAACATTAATCTTGTGCTGGGTGTTGATGGTATTTCTTTATTTTTTATCTTATTAACGACTTTAATTTTTCCTATTTGCTTATTAGCCTCATGGTCTTTCGAAAAAGGAAGCCTAAAGACTTACTTAATTTGTTTTTTAGGCATGGAATTAGTTTTGCTTTTGGTTTTTATGAGTTTAGATTTGTTATTTTTTTTATATTTTTTTGAGACCGTGTTGATTCCAATGTTTTTGGTTATTGGTATTTATGGCTCGCGAGAACGAAAGATAAGGGCGGCTTATATGTTCTTTCTATATACTCTTTTCGGATCTTTATTTATGCTTATAGGTGTAGTTTATATCTACCTATCAGCAGGAAGCACTAATTATGAGGTTTTGTCCGTTGTAAGCTTTTCTTCTTACGCACAAAATTGGTTATGGTTGGCCTTTTTTGCTTCTTTCGCTGCCAAAGTCCCTATGTTACCTGTTCATATTTGGTTACCGGAAGCGCACGTTGAGGCGCCCACGGCAGGTTCGGTAATATTGGCTGGTATACTACTAAAACTAGGATCTTATGGTTTCTTACGCTTTTCTTTGGGGCTTTTTCCAGCAGCTTGTATCTATTTTACGCCTCTTATTTTTAGCTTGAGCTTATTCGGTGTAGTCTACGCTTCATTAACCGCTATACGGCAAACTGATTTAAAGCGATTAATTGCCTATACCTCAGTAGCTCATATGAATCTAGTGATGATAGGCTTATTTACAGGAACTGTTATTGGAGTAGAGGCTGCTATATTGCAGAGCTTAAGCCATGGCTTTGTTTCTTCCGCTCTTTTTCTTATTATTGGAGTACTTTATGATCGATGGCATAGTCGAGTTATTAAGTATTATGGTGGTCTAACTCATACTATGCCAATTTTTATACTTATTTTTCTTTTCTTTACGATGGCAAACCTAGGTTTGCCAGGGACATCGAGCTTCGTCGGAGAATTCCTCTTGTTAGTCTCTGCTTTTGGGGCTAATGCTACGGCTTGTTTTTTTGCTGCTACCTCTATGATTTTGGGTGGTGGGTACTCTCTTTGGGTGTTTAATCGTATAGCTTACGGTAATATTAAGATTGTTGGTTTTGACCTAAGTCTTAGGGAACTACTAATTTTCTTGCCTCTGATTTTTGGTACTCTTTTTATGGGAATTTATCCAAAGATCTTCTTTTGTCCAATGGATGCTAGTGTTTCAAATTTAGTTTGGGTTAGCTCTTGGTCATAAGTGGGGCTAAAGTCTTTTTCGTCTAAGTCTTAGGATATTGCTGTTTTACAGCAAAGGTGCGGGTTCAAGTCCCGCAAAGGACCAAGATGTATCTAAACATAGTTTTTTTGCCTCTTTTTGGGTCCCTTGTTGCAGGGTTTTTTGGACGTTTTCTTGGGGGGCGTGGGGCTGGTTTAATAACTATGTCTTGTGTTGGCTTGAGTTTTTGCTTAAGTGGGCTTGCTTTTTATGAGGTAGGTCTAGGTGGAAGCTTTACTTATCTCCTCTTAATGCCTTGGTTTGAGTCTGATTCTTTTTGTGTTGATTGGGCTTTTTGCTTCGATAGCTTGACTGTCGTTATGCTATTAGTTGTTACCTTCGTATCAGCGCTTGTTCATTTGTATTCTACGGAATACATGGGGGAAGATCCCCATCTACCACGTTTTATGTGTTATTTATCTTTGTTTACCTTTTTCATGCTAATCTTGGTAACAGCAGATAATTTTGTTCAGATGTTTGTAGGTTGGGAAGGAGTTGGGCTTTGTTCTTATTTATTGATTAATTTTTGGTTTACTCGCATTCAAGCTAATAAAGCAGCTATTAAAGCGATGTTGGTTAACAGGGTAGGTGATTTTGGATTGGCCTTGGGGATTTTTGGGATTTTTATAATTTTCGGTTCTGTCGATTATTCAACAGTTTTTGCGTTAGCCCCGTATTTTTCCTCTTCTTCTATTTCTTTCTTTAATATTGAAGTTGGGGCTCTTAACTTGATAGGGGTTCTTCTGTTTATAGGGGCTGTGGGTAAGTCTGCTCAGCTTGGCTTGCACACATGGTTGCCCGACGCTATGGAAGGGCCTACACCAGTTTCAGCTCTTATTCATGCAGCCACCATGGTTACAGCGGGTGTATTCCTTTTAGCCCGTTGTTCCCCTCTATTAGAGTACTGTCCGGGAGCACTTATGCTCATAGGTGTTGTAGGTGGTATGACCGCTTTTTTTGCAGCTACAACAGCTTTAGTTCAGAATGACCTAAAGCGGGTTATCGCGTATTCTACTTGTAGCCAGTTGGGGTATATGGTATTTGCTTGTGGTCTTTCTAACTACCCGGTAGCAATCTTTCATTTGGCCAATCATGCGTTTTTTAAGGCATTGCTTTTTCTTGGTGCCGGATCAGTAATACACGCTGTTGGCGATGAGCAAGATATGCGAAAGATGGGTGGTTTGCGCCGCTTGCTGCCTTTTACTTACTCTATGATGGTAATTGGTTCATTAGCCTTAATGGGTATGCCCTTTCTTACAGGATTCTATTCGAAAGATGTTATACTTGAGGTGGGGTATGCGACTTATTCTAGTGTTGCACATTTTGCGTACTGGTTAGGTAGTTTTGCTGCTTTTTGTACTGCTTTTTATTCGATACGTCTTTTATCTTTATGCTTTTTGGCAGAACCAAACGGTAGCCGAGCCTTACTTCTTTCTGCGTCAGAAGGTAGTTGGCCTATAAGTATTTCTTTAGGTTTGTTAGCAATACCTAGTATATTTATTGGTTATATGGGTCGTGATCTTTTTATTGGGTTAGGTACAGACTTTTGGGGGAATGCCTTATTTTGTTTGCCTGCTAATCTAAGCCTAATAGATGCAGAATTTATGCAGACTAGCGCAAAACTTTTCCCCCTTTGTTGCAGTATTATTGGGGGATATATATCATTTCTTTTGTATCGTAGTTATAATCATGACTTGTTTTTATTGAAAACCTCGCTGGTGGGTAGAAAGCTTTATACTTTTTTAAACCGCAAATGGTTGTTTGATAAAGTTTATAATGACTTTCTGACCCAGAACGTTCTTGATTTTGGTTATCATTTTACTTATAAGGCTATTGATCGTGGTCTTATCGAAAGCTTAGGTCCTTTTGGGCTCTCAAAGCTGCTAATTAATCAAGTTAACCAATCCCGGGGATGGCAGTCGGGTTACTTGTATCACTATCTATTAAGTTTTGTTGATAGTAACATTATTATTGGGGTGTGGCTTATTTTTGGTTTTCCATTACTCCGTATTGGTGTCTTCCTTGTCATTGCTGTTTTATGGTCGACCCTATAATTTTTATCAGTATCGCACTCCTTGGCACGGGATTAGGGGTTAAGCTTACTACCACTCAAAATCCTGTATATAGTGGATTGTATCTCGTATTACTTTTCTTTTTAGGTTCAGCCATTGCTTTCTTGCTCGGTTTAGAATTTATGGCTTTACTTTTTCTTTTGGTTTATGCTGGTGCTATTGCGGTGTTAGTCTTATTCGTGGTTATGATGTTAGACGTAAAAGCTATCGAGAATCCATGGTCAGCTGAAAAAAAAACGTTACGCGTTTATTGGTGGATTGGTATTCCTATGTGCTTTAATAGCTCTTGCAACTAGCGAAGAGTTACTAAATTTAATGAAAAAATGGTCTACGACCTTTATAAGCTCATTAGTTCCTTTTAGTCTTATATCCTATGAGGATGAGTTAAAGAAAAGTTTTAGGTCAGATCTTATTACTGAAATAGTTCTAACTAACTTCGATAGTATTAGAGGCTCATCAAATAAGCAGCTTCGAAAAAGTGTTGACGAGCTGGTAGATGAAAGATTAGGGATGTGGGATCGTATTTGTAATTCTGAAGGTCTTACAGACTTTTTACGCTTATGCTTCCATGAAGAAAGCGTTCAAGAATCTTATGGAGTAAATAATGGGTGGTTTGTAGAATTTGATTCATCTTGTGCCTTAAATGATCCAAGCTATCTATTATATTCAACCCATGCCATATTATTAATAATTGCGGGTCTTATACTTTTGATAGCTATGGTGGGAGCTATTAGCTTAACTCTACAAAAACCCTCTGTGGAATCCGTGTATCGTCAGCTTGGTCGTGAGTCAAAAAATGCTGTTTTTGGGATAAAAGAGGATTTTATAAATTCAGAACAACTTCTTGCTTCTCGTAATGCAGAAGCTTTATCATAGTAGCGGTATGATTTTTATTTCTATAAATGATCTTAGTGTTTGGGTAAAAAAAGGATCTACGGTTATTCAGGCCTGTCAAATCGCAGGTGCAAAAATTCCTCGGTTTTGTTATCATGATAAGCTTTTTGTTGCGGGTAATTGTCGCATGTGTCTTGTCGAGATAAGTAATTCACCAAAGCCACAGGCCTCTTGTGCTTTGCCTTTTTTACCTAATTTAAGGATTTTTACCAATAGTGCATTAGTACGGAAGGCACAAGAATTTGTTATGGAGCTTATTCTTCTTCATCATCCACTTGATTGTCCTGTTTGCGATCAAGGCGGGGAATGTGAGCTTCAAGAACAAAGTTTTAATTATGGTTCAGATAGGGGCCGATTCTTCTTTTTTAAAAATTCTTTGGGTGATACTTTTTGGGGTGGGCTTATTAAAACTGTGTTACGACGCTGTATTCTTTGTACCCGCTGTGTCAGGTATACACACCAGATTGGGGGTAGCGATGCTGTAGGTACTTCTAATCGAGGAGGCCACTCTGAGATTGGTATGTTCAAAGAAAGCGCGCTTAAGAGTGAAACTTCTGGTGGAGTTATTGAGTTATGCCCTGTATCTTGGTGTTATTCTTAATGGCAGGAGTGATATAAGAATAAAATAATAATTATGTTTTTGCTCAAAGAATATTATCCTGTATTAATTTATGTTTTTGCTCAAAGAATATTATCCTGTATTAATTTTTTTTGGTTTTAGTCTTGGGTTAGCCTTTCTTATTTTTGGTGCGTCCTATAGCTTGGCTATCTCGGAAGCGGATAGTGAAAAATTATCTTCTTACGAATGTGGGTTTGACCCTTATGAAGACGCACGTAATGCTTTTGATGTACGATTTTATCTTGTAGCCATTCTTTTTCTTCTATTTGACATAGAAACAGTTTTTCTTTTTCCTTGGGCCGCATCATTAGGACAATTACCATCAATTGGATATTGGTCAATGATGGATTTTCTTTTAGAATTGGTCATTGGATTTATCTATGCTTGGCAAGTTGGTAGCTTAGATTGGGAATGAAAGGGCTTGATGTTAAACGTCGTCAATCCTTTGCCTCATATGAGGTTAAGCGTAAAGCCCTTCAGGCTGTTGCAACAAATCAAGATCTAGAGGTATCTTTACGTTGGTGGGCTCAATTAGAAAAATCTAAGTTACCTCGGCGAAGTAGCTTAAGTAGAGTACGTAATCGTTGTGTGGATACTAATAGATCACGCTCTGTTATAAGTATTTATAAATTATCTCGCCTCCAATTTCGACGCTTGGTCTCAAAGGGTGTATTCTCTGGGTTCCGCAAGGCGTGTTGGTGAGTATCTAAAGTGGTTTTTAACTCTTTTATTTAATGCCTCAATTTGATATAATGACTTTTTTTAACCAAGTTTTTTGGTTAAGCTTAATAGTTTTTTCTTTTTATGCCATAGCTTTACGTATTATGCTTGTACCTCTAGCTTTTAGCCTTAAGACTCGTAATAAAACGTTGAAGTTAACATAGGCTGTACAGGCGCACTAACTTGATTCTAATATTATTTATAATATACATCAAGATTCAGGTATTTTAAAGATTGCTTAAACCGGGTTTTTACTTAAGAAGCATCATCTTGGAGATGTGGCTGAGCGGCTTAAAGCTTTGGTTTGCTAAACCAATCTATATTATTAATGTAGCGTGGGTTCGAATCCTACCATCTCCTTTTCATTATGTGTATTTATTAGGTTAACCATAAGTTGTGGTTTTCAAAAAAAGGTTCGGATAATATTACCCTTTGCCATTATTCGATGAGGTAGCTACCTATGTCTACGGTTCGTTTGATCGGGACTACCTGAAAATAATACAAAAATAAAATAAAATAAATTGAGAAAGTAACTCAGTTGGTAGAGTGTTGGTTTGTCATGTCAATGGTCGCGGGTTCAAGTCCCGTCTTTCTCGGAACTATACTTTTTTTAAGTGTACCGAAAAAGGGTGTTTTCAAAAAGAGACACAGATAATTATAAGGAAAATCCGTAAAACTTAATATTTATATATTTTTTAGGATATACTGATTGGGGATATAACTCAATTGGTAGAGTGTGTGCTTTGCAAGCATGAAGCTGAGAGTTCAATTCTCTCTATCTCCTAATGTATAATCGTATAATGAGAAACTTCTTAGTAAAAGGTATGAACCAGGACAAACGGGTAGATAGAAATAATATTTATCGGTGTGATGTTTGGTCTGGTTCGTCAGATTTAGGCAATATAAAGTTGTGGTTTCTATTATTACCTTTTACCTCTTTTTTTATGGGGTTACCTTCTAGGAAAATTAGAGTTACCTTGCTCCGTTCACCCCTAGGTAACAAAACGTCTAAGGATCAATTCGAGAAGCGAGAGCATAGGTACCATTATTATATACAAAGCAAAGATCCTGCTGTATTCTTAGCCTTTCTAGGCCTGATCAGTCAGTTACAGGGAGTTAAATATAAGATTAGAGGGGAGATAGGTCGAGTTAGGATTAAAGATAAGGTTTTTGATGGAGACCGGTGATGCAATATATTTTTCTGGTGTGCCTTTAAATTAAGTGTTAAATGGGCTTGGATAAGTGACCGAGTGGTTTATGGTATCAGTCTTGAAAGCTGACGCAGCATACCTGCCGTGGGTTCGAATCCTACCTTATCCTAAAATATTATGAGATTAAGTGTTAAATCAAAAGTATTTGGTTCTGTCTTGTCAGACGGGAGTCTTAGGTTTTTAGATTTGCCTGTGTACTCTCATCGCGGGAATTATAGTTGTCAAAATATAGATATTATCAATCATCCTGTTTGGGCGGGTACTCGCCCAAAAGCTCAAACAGAAATAGCTAGATTTGTTGGTCGATTTAAGAAAGGTTGATTGGGTAAAGATATAGTGTACTAAAACTAGTTGTTTTATACTAAAAGTACCGATATTATTAAAGAATAAGTCTTTGATTAAATTCCATTTTAAGATTCGTTATGTATCGAATTGTTTTTACGTATTCTAGAACATGACTACAATAAAAAACACTACGGTTGATATACGACTGTGTAATTGAATAAAGTGAGTTTGATCCTGGCTCAGAGTGAAGGCTATAAGTCTGCTTGAATACATGCGAGTCGAATGGTTAATACCATGGCGTACGGGTGAGTAATAGGCTAATATCTGGTCTCAACTTCGGGATAATCCTATCCCTCAGGGGAGAAGGTAACGGGAGAATACCGAATATATAAAGGTACGCCGGTTGAGAATGATTAGGCTTAGTATTAGGTAGTTGGTAAGGCAAAGCTTACCAAGCCAATGATGCTTAGTTGGTCTGGGAGGACGATCAATCACACTGGGACTGAGACAAGGCCCAGGTTTCATTTGAAGGCAGCAGTAAGGAATATTGGACAATGAGCTAACGCTTGATCCAGCAAGACTTGGTGAGGGATTGAAGGCTTAGGTTGTAAACCTCTTTTTTAATCGAGGATAATGACATTAGATTAAGAATAAGTCCCGACTAACTTCGTGCCAGCAGTCGCGGTAATACGGAGGGGGCGAGCCTTATTCGTCATAACTGGGCGTAAAGGGTCCGTAGGTGGCTCTCTGGTAGGTTATTTGTCAAAGATTGTAGCTTAACTACAGGAAGGCATTTAAGACATGGGAGCTGGAGTCTGATAAAGGGAAATGGAATTTTTCAATGAGGGGTAAAATCCATAGAAGTGAAAGAGAACATCGTGTGCGAAGGCGATTTCCTAGTTCAGTACTGACGCTGAGGGACGAAGGCGTGGGTAGCAAACAGGATTTGAGACCCTGGTAGTCTACGCTGTCAACGATGAATGCTAACTTTTAAATATCTAGAAGTTATAGCTAAGGCATTAAGCATTCCGCCTGAGGAGTACGAGCGCAAGCTTAAAAATCAACGGAATTGGCGGGGGTTCAAACAAGTGGTGGAGCATGTGGTTTAATGCGATAATCCGCGCGTAACCTTACCAGTTCTAGTAAGTCTGTCGTTCCGGCGGAAACGTTAGGAATTTTGGGACTTTCAGGTGTTGCATGGCTGTCGTCAGCTCGTGTCGTGAGATGTACGGTTAATTCCTGTAACAGAGCGCAACCCCTATCCTTCTTATGTTTTAATGTATCGATGATAATAAAGAAACTGGATGGAGACTGCCAACTACAAGTGGGAGGAAGGTGGGGATGAGGTCAAGTCTTCATGGCCCTTATGAACTGGGCTACACACGTGCTACAATGGAAAGGACAACGAGTTGCGAGGGCGTAAGCCAAAGCCAATCTTAAAACCTTTTCTTAGTTCGGATTGGGGGCTGCAACTCGCCCCCATGAAGGTGGAATCACTAGTAATCGCGTATCAGGATGCCGCGGTGAATATGTCACTGGGCCTTGCACACACCGCCCGTCACGTCCTGGGAGTTGACTTGGCTAGAAGATTTTGGAATAAACCTCTTAAGCTAAGGATTGTGCAGAGAAGATATTCTTTTAAGCCTATGCAAAGGAGGAAGTTTCTTTTAAAGGACAGGTAAGCAACTGGGATGAAGTCGTAACAAGGTAGTTGTAGGGGAACCTGCGGCTGGAATATAAAATTAAGAGGCAAGCCTCTATGTTTAGATCTATACCCGAACCCTTATCGAACTCGAGTGTCCTTGTCTAGACCGCCACACATACTAGTTAGTACTGGGAACCATGGCTTAATATATACATTTATTGATTGTTAGAAGTTGCGTTATAGAGCAGTTAGGTCAGCTCATCAGGCTCATGCCCTGAAGGTCGTAGGTTCAAATCCTGCTAGCGCTCAAATTTGAAATCAGGTAATATGATTTTGTTTAATACACGCGGATTATGGTTTTAAAAAAAAAGGGATTTGAAAAGAAACTGCAACATTTTACAATAAATTTTGGACCCCAACATCCGGCAGCCCACGGGGTTCTTCGTCTTATTTTAGAGCTTAATGGAGAAGTTGTTCAGCGTGCTGATCCTCATATTGGTCTACTTCATAGAGGTACCGAAAAATTAATTGAGTCTAAAACATATTTCCAAGCTTTACCTTATTTTGATCGTTTGGATTATGTTTCTATGATGTGCCAAGAGCATACTTATGCTTTAGCTGTTGAAAATTTGTTACAAATAACAATACCGAAGCGTGCACAATATATTAGAGTTCTTTTTGCAGAAATAACTCGTATTCTGAATCACCTTTTGGCGGTAGGTTGTCACGCTATGGATGTGGGTGCGATGACTCCGTTTTTGTGGGCTTTTGAGGAGAGGGAGAAGCTTATGGAGTTTTACGAAAGGGTTAGTGGTGCTCGTATGCATGCTAGTTATTTTCGCCCCGGGGGGGTTAGCCAAGATTTGAGTCTTGGTCTTATAGATGATATCTTTGCTTTTGTTGCTCAATTTGGGCAACGTTTAGACGAGATGGAAGAGATGCTAACCGATAATCGGATATGGCAAGAGAGATTAGTTGATATCGGGGTGGTGACTGCTCAAGAAGCTATTGATTGGGGATTTTCTGGTGTTATGCTAAGGGGGTCTGGTGTTCGATGGGATTTACGTAAGAATGAACCTTACGAGGTTTATTCTAAGCTAAAGTTTCGTGGGGTAGTCGGAAAAACTGGTGATTGCTACGATCGTTATCTTGCTAGAGTAGAAGAGATGAGACAATCCCTTAGCCTTATATATCAATGCTTGAATGGTATGCCGCAAGGGAGTGTTAAGATTGATGACTTGAAAATTAGTCCGCCCTCACGAACAGAAGTTAAACAGAGCATGGAAGCCTTAATTCATCACTTTAAATTATATACCGAAGGAGTTCTTGTACCGAATGGTGAAACATATACAGCTACGGAAGCGCCTAAGGGAGAGTTTGGTGTTTATCTAGTCTCTGATGGGAGCAATCGACCTTACCGTTGTAAGATTAAGGCACCCGGATTTGCTCATCTTCAAGGTCTTAATCTTATGGCCAGATCTCACATGTTAGCTGATGTTGTAACCATTATTGGAACGCAGGATATTGTTTTTGGTGAGGTTGACCGTTAAGGGAATTAGGTTCCTTATACAAAACCTGTGAGGTATTTACTCTGGGTTTATGCAATTCGGGAGATGACGCAGCGGTAGCGTGTTCGCTTTGGGAGCGAGAAGTCATAGGTTCAAATCCTATTCTCTTGATTTAGCCTACTCACCCAGTTTTGTTTATCCCTTTGTAAATTCTTATTTATTACACACACACACACATTTATATATTTTATTGAGATACCTAACTATTGGTTTATCGT